TTTTTGTCTCCAATAAAGAATTTGTTTTTCTAGGATAAGATTCAAATATTATCGAAAACTTACCGCAGCTTGCCAAACAAAGGCTAAAAGAAAAAAGAGCAATGGTATAACTGGCATAAAATCAACGATTGGACTCAAAAAAGCGTAGGCTTCAGGCAATTTGGCAACGAAAAAACTACTCGAAGAAAGGGCATAATTAAGACAGATACAGATCAAACTAAAGATATTAAGCATAACAGACATTCTTTTCTTGGAGATAATTGCATTTTGATTGAGTTATTTATATAAAAAAAATGAATAAAGCAAAGTAGATAAAAAAATCCTTATTTTTTTTAACTTACTCAATCAAAAAACCTTCAATTCTTCCATTAGAATTGAAGAAATCATACTTTCATACAATATCTTAATTGAATTCGATGTAATGATCAATAAATTCAGTTTAATTTTCTATATAAATGTGTCCAAATCCTAATAAAAAACCTGGATTCTACACAGATATTTGGACGGGAATTGACGAACAATTAATAAAAATATTATTGTTTATTAGTGTCGAATAGAAGTGGGGCGTGGCCAAGTGGTAAGGCAACGGGTTTTGATCCCGGTATTCGGAGGTTCGAATCCTTCCGTCCCAGAGCATATGTGATTTTATCACAAGAAAAGATTGCTTTTTTTTTTAATCTTATGTCTCCTTACTTTTTTATTGACTTTTCAATGATGCATTAATAATAAAAATACGAAATAAAAAATTTTATAATCCTTAGCCCGTAAATTAGTTAGTTTAATTGAACTATGAATTCTATGCGTTTTTTAATTCTAAATAGAGATTTTAGTACCAATTTAATTTCATCAACGAGATTAAGTCCCCTATGCTAATACTATATTGGGTTAAAATAAAAAAAAAGTAAGAACAAATATTGAATCTAGTAAATCTCTTGAGTTTTGTACCTAGAAAAGAGAGTCTAGTATAAATATTAATTTTAAATAAAAGAAGAATGCTTTTTGGGCATCATTACCATAAAATTTTTAGAATAAAGCGGAGCAACGGAACTATTTCAATATCTTTAGCTGTTAAAATCTTATTCAAATAAACAAAATAAAATTACATATGTAAAAAAATTTATTTTTAACTTTTTGAACTTAAGTTTTAGGTATATTTCATATAATGATTAAAATTAAAACGGGGTGATTTATACATTTTATTAAACTTACTTTCTCCAAAGATTACAGAAAAAAATCACCAAACCCCAGCCAAGAAAAAAAATATGTAACGTATAAAACGAATAAATATTTCTATGTATTAATTTTTATATCGAAGTTACAATGGTCTTTACATTTTTATGAAAAAGATTTCGGCACCTTCTATTTTAGTTATACTTCTATTCTTTAGAAATCAAATGAATCTACTATTCCAATATTTTTAAATATAAAAAAATATATAATTATCTTATAGTAGAATATAGATTTCTATGTCTATATTACTGAATAAACCAATGACTATTCATGATTCCATAATTGAATCAATTGCATACTGATTCCAAATTTGAGGAATGTTATGGTAAAACTTCGTTTGAAACGATGTGGTAGAAAGCAACGTGCGACTTGAAGGACATGATCTTTTGTGGATTCTTATATCCACCATTTTATATAAAATAAAAAAGTGCTTTTGGCTCGACATCCTTTGTTCTGTTCTACTAGGACCCCAATTTTTGGGGTTGGAATTTAAATAGGCCAAGATGGAGCTCGAGTAGAAATTATTGATTCATTTCATAAAGGCAAGAATCTAGGGTTAGTATCAATTAATAATTTGAAACAGCTTCGTAAGTTTATTTTTGACAAATAAATCGAAAGGATCCAATTAGAACAAGTTTCATATCCCATTCCAATAAAAAAGTAAAATTTACTTTAATTGATAAAAACTTTTCGATCAAAAGTATATCGTGCGGGAATCAACCGTTTGTATGATTCTTATATATAAATAAATGAAAAAGGGTATGTTGCTGCCATTTTTAAAGCATTAAAGATCAACGAAGTAATGTCTAAACCCAATGATTCAAAGAAAAGATAAAAGATTCCGGAACAAGGAAATACCCTTTCAATCAAGTGTCTCACCAACTGGATCAATTAAAATCGATTTTGAATGAGACAAAAAAAAGGGGGGGGGTTAGAGACTACTCAATAAATGAAATGCCAAAAGGTTTTAATTTGAGCTATATAAGAGTTATTCAACTTGAGTTATGAGTAAAATAAAAAAGATTTTTTTTCAGGAAATCAAAACAAAAAAGGACTTAATTTCTAGTTTGATTTTTAATTTCTTTTTTCGGACGTATTTGCCATTTGATTTCTATATATGCATAAGCATAACTTCAAATCATTTTTCTCGAGCCGTACGAGGAGAAAACTTCCTATACGTTTCTAGGGGGGGTATTGTTCATCTAATCTATCCCAATGAGCCGTCTATCGAATCGTTGCAATTGATGTTCGTGCCCAAAGAGAAGGAAGAGATCTTCAGAAAGTGGGGTTTTATGATCCGATAAACAATCAAACTTCTTTAAATGTTCCTGCTATTCTATATTTCCTTGAAAGGGGTGCTCAACCTACAGGAACTGTTTATGATATTTTAAAGAAGGCCGAGGTTTTTAAGGAATTTAAATTAATGAAATAAAAAAAATAATTAAGTTTGTTTATTCGATTTATATTTATTTTTACTTTGTGATTGAATAAACTTTTTCTATTTTTATTTTATCGACACCCTTTTCTGTACATGTAAATTATTCATGTAGTGCCAATCCAACACAAGTTATTTTTTTTTAGTTCACTTAGAGTTCCTATTTTATTTCATCTTTTTTGAACATACATATTGACAAGAGTATATTGAACAAATATAATTCAATCGTAATATATCCTTTTCTTTCTGTCCTCCGTTCAATACATAAGTTTGCTTTTTTACGTTATTGAAATTGGATTTATATATAATATATATTAATAATTTTTTGTTTCAAATGAAATTAAAAAAGGGATAATTAATAAAATTAAATCTAATAATAAGAAATAAATTACATTAATAAAAAATCGAATGAAGAATATAATTTGAACAGAATATAAAATAGATTAAGATTAATCAGTTTTTGAATCTTTGCTTTGACTGTGATAATTTATTGCATCGTTGTTTGCCCTGTTTGTTTTTATATTTTTTGTTAATTCACTGTTTTTATTGCCTTGTACAATAGAATTTCATTAGTGTATTTTTATTTGATTACGATTTTATCTACATACCTTTTTTGGGGTTGCTAACTCAACGGTAGAGTACTCGGCTTTTAAGTGCGACTAGGATTTTTTACACATTTGGATGAAGCAATAGATTCGTCAACATCATCGGTAGAGTTTGTGAGACCACGACTGATCCTGAAAAGAATGAATGGAAAAAAGAGCATGTCGTATCAATGGATATTTTTTAGAATATTTTATTATTAACAAATCGGTATAAAAATAAAACGTTTTTTTTAATTCCAAGTTTGGTCGATTGAAATAAATGGATCGAGCCCTATGGCTCTAATTGTAGGGAAATAAAAAGCAACGAGCTTATTTTCGTCATTGGAACGATTATCCGTCCTAATTAAACGTTAAAAATAGATTAGTGACTGATGCGGGTAAAGGCTTTTTCCAGGAATGGATTATAAATTTTTTAGGTGAATCCTAACTATTAGTAAGTTTCCATTGGGAAATGAAGATGAATGTGTAGAAGAAACAGTATATTGATAAGGATACTTTTTTCAAAAATCAAAAGAGCGATTTGGTTGAAAAAATAAAGGATTTCTAACCATCTTATTCTTATTTTATTATTAATTTTCCTAGAAAGAAATTAGATGGAAAAAAGAGAGAGTCCAGTAATTAGTTTACCTGTTTCCGAGGTATGTATTATTTATTACTAGAATATACTAGAATACTTTTAGAATACCTTGTTTTGACTGTATCGCACTATGTATCATTTGAGAACTCAAGAAACCCTCTACTTTTTTTACTTTAGGTTACTCGGTCTCATTTTAAATGGATAAATTAAAAAGATATTTAAAACTAGATAGATATCGGCAACATGATTTTTTATATCCACTTCTCTTTCAGGAATATCTTTATGCATTTGCACATGATCATGGGTTAAATAGATCTTTTTTGTTGGAAAATGCAGGTTATAACAAAAAATACAGTTTACTAATTGTAAAACGTTTAATTCCTCGAATGTATCAACAGAATCTTTTTATTCTTTCGGCTAATGACTCTAACCAAAATGAATTTTTTGGGCATAAGTATAAGAAGAATTTTGATTATCAAAATATCTCCGAGGTATTTGCAGTCATTATCGAAATTCCATTTTCTCTACGATTCATATCGTCTCTCGAAGGAAAAGAAATAGTAAAATCTCATAATTTACGATCAATTCATTCAATATTTCCTTTTTTAGAGGATAAATTTTCACATTTAAATTATGTGTTAGATATAAAGATACCCCATCCTGCTCATCTGGAAATCTTGGTTAAAACTCTTCGCTATTGGGTTAAAGATGGCTCTTCTTTGCATTTATTACGATTCTTTCTTTATGAATATCGTAATTGGAATCAATTTATTACTCGAAAGAATATTTTTTCAAAAAGGAATCCAAGATTATTATTATTCCTATATAATTCTCATGTGTTTGAATACGAATCCATCTTTGTTCTTCTCCGGAACCAATCCTCTCATTTACTATCAACGTCTTATGGAGCCTTTCTTGAAAGAATTTATTTATATGGAAAAATAAAAAATCTTATCAAAGTCTTTACTAAGGATTTTCAGGTTATCCTATGTCTCTTCAAGGATCCTTTCATTCATTCTGTTAGGTATCAAGGCAAATCCATTCTGGCTTCAAAGGGGACCTATTTTTTGATTAATCAATGGAAATATTACCTTGTAAATTTTTGGCAATGTCATTTTTTCATATGGTCTCAACCAAGAAGAGTCTATATAAA